CTTTCCAAAAAAAATCAATACACCGAGGACTACACTTAGATTTATTGGATTTGTTGCTAAAATATCGGTATTAAATCCGAAACTCCCGGCGGATGGCCAGTGACCCAAGGAAACGAAAGAATCGGTTACTTTTTTCATATGATCTCCTCTTATAAATAGGACTAAACAGACTTCTTTTTGTATTACTTCGCCCTCTTTTATTTGATTAAATTTCTTATTTCACTTCTCAATTCAATAGATTAAATTATTATTTTTGTATTTTAATATATCAATAAAAGCCCCCAAAAAATATTTAATTATAATTAGGTCCCTCAACCCAGAGATCATATCAGTTGCAATATATCTCGTTTGTTCCAACGCTTCCTAAAGGGGTTTCATTAGACTGAGAACGGGAAGGAAGAAAACGAGTGGATCCGCTAATTCCTGATCCTCAAATTAGTCCTTCCCACGGGGTATTATCTCAGAATTAAGTTAAAGTTATTGTAGATGAAATCTTCATATAATTCGAAAAACCAAGTGGCTAATTCTAATAAAATAAGAAAGACAAAAAAAAACAAAGACTTTTAAATTTCGAGGATTAAACAAATGGATTTGCAAATAAAAGCGCTAATGCCACGACCAGTCCATAAATTGTTAAAGCTTCCATAAAAGCCAGACTAAGCAATAAAGTACCTCGTATTTTACCCTCTGCCTCTGGTTGTCTCGCAATACCTTCTACGGCTTGTCCCGCAGCAGTACCTTGACCAACCCCAGGTCCAATAGAAGCCAGCCCTACAGCCAATCCAGCAGCAATAACGGAAGCGGCAGAAATCAGTGGATTCATGGTAAGCTCCTCGCATAAAAATAAAGAAATGGTTAATGATACAAGCAACCAATGAATTCTTTTATTATTCTCCATTCAGTCGAAATAACTATGAACTAACAATTTTTAGTAATGAGATTTTTGAATGAGAAGAACTGCTTCGATCTCGGGTTTTTAGGTCCTATCCACGGAGTCCTTATCAATCCAGAATCAATCCAGAATCAATCCACACAATCAACCCATAAGGACCTAGTTCTTGCATTTCATTATTTTCCGAACCATTCTTTCAATTCTGCAGTTTTTCTCTTCTATATGCTTGATTTCATCTGTTTATTCATTTGTCCCAGACAAACTGAGAGGGCTTCTATTGTAATTCCTATCTAAATTCACAGTAGAGTAGCAAAGTAAATACGATATATGAATAGTTCATATATAACTAGTAAATATCTACTATCACATATACATGGCTTTCTTCCATAACGTAAACCAAAAATTCACATCTTATATGCAACCCGATTATAGATATAGAATCATTCTTTGAAACATACATAAGGGTTGGCTTATAAGCATTAAATTAAATAAATTACATATACCCAATGGGACCCACCCCTACCCCATTTTGGAAAAATCGTATTTGTAAATTTACGGCTTTCCTTTTCATTATGGTTATCCCGTATTAATGAAAGTATAAAGAAAAATGAATTCATTTATTAATCGGAATCCTTACATATAAATGAGATCCATATCCATATTTGAGATCTAATTGCGTCCAATTAATTTGAATTTTGATCAATCGTTAAATTGAAAAAAAAATGAAATAGGAATAATTCCATAGAACTTTTTTTAGTCCACACTGGAACCAGATAACAGAACAATTGTTATTCAAATTATGTATGAATCATAAAAAATAGTGTGATTGACTCTGAACAAATACAAAGGGAGTATGGCATAAATGGGTCAAACAGAAATCTTAGGAAAGGATATTCTTTAAAGAATAGCTTATACAAGATGCCCATCCATTGCGTTGGTATCAAAAAAGCATATTTTGAAAAATAGTCAATGATGACCCTCCATGGATTCCCCTATATAAGCCGCGGCTAAAGTTGCAAAAATAAGAGCTTGAATACCACTTGTAAATAATCCAAGGAACATGACAGGTATAGGAACTACTGAAGGTACTAAAGAAACAAGAACAACAACTACTAATTCATCAGCCAATATATTACCAAAAAGTCGAAAACTAAGTGATAAGGGTTTTGTGAAATCTTCTAGGATGTTAATTGGTAAAAGTATTGGAGTTGGTTGAATATATTTACCGAAATAACCCAATCCTTTTTTTGTAAGACCCGCATAGAAATATGCTACTGACGTAGGTAAAGCTAAAGCAACAGTAGTATTTATATCATTCGTGGGTGCGGCCAACTCCCCATGAGGTAATTGTATGATTTTCCAAGGTAAAAGAGCCCCTGACCAGTTGGAAACAAAAATAAATAAGAACATGGTTCCAATAAAAGGAACCCAAGGACCATACTCTTCTCCAATTTGGGTTTTGCTCAAATCTCGAATGAATTCGAGGACATATTCAAAAAAATTCTGACCATCGGTCGGAATGGTTTGTGGATTGCGAACAGCTATAATAGCGGAACCTAATAAGATAGCAATTACGAACCAAGAAGTAATAAGTACTTGGGCATGGACTTGGAACCCCCCTATTTGCCAATAGAAATGTTGGCCTACTTCTACACCGGATATATCATATAACCCCTTTAGTGTGTTGATGGAACATGGTAGAACATTCATATTGCCCTCTGATAGAAATAGAACTTAAAAAGGAATTATTTTGATTCAACCCTCTCTTTATCGATTCACCTACTTGAATTTCTTTTTTTTATTTCAGATACCGAGTAATTACAAAATATACGCAGCAATTTGGATCTCTTTTTCAATATTCAGGATATAGTAAAGTAACCGATTCCATAAATTTATGGAATTCACGAAGTAATTGACTTATCTTATTATTAATCAACGATTTCTTATATAGCTAGAACGACCCTCACAAATTGCGGATACTAGTTTAGTAAGAATTAATCGGATTGAAGCTATAGCGTCATCATTGGCTGGAATCGAAATATCTGCAAGATCCGGGTCACAATTTGTATCGATTAAACAAATTGTTGGAATTCCCAAAGTAATACACTCTCGAAGAGCCGTATATTCTTCTTGCTGATCAACGATGATTACAATATCAGGCAACCCCGTCATATATTTGATGCCGCCTAGATATGTTTGCAAGTGAGATAATTGTCTCTTGAGCATTGCTGCATCTCGTTTCGGAAGATGGTTTAGTCTTCTCATCTTTTGCTCTGCTCTCAAGTCCCTGAACTTATGAAGTCTTGTTTCTGTAGTGGACCAATTCGTTGACATACCACCGAGCCATTTTTTATTAACATAATGACACCGAGCCCTTACTGCAGCCGATGCTACTGAATCAGCTGCTTTATTTTTTGTACCAACGATTAAAAATTGTTTTCCTCGACTTGCTGCATCAAAAACTAAATCACAAGCTTCTGATAAAAAACGAGCAGTTCTAGTAAGATTTATAATATGAATACCCTTACGCTTTGCAGAGATATAAGGTGCCATTCTAGGATTCCACTTTCTAGTACCATGACCAAAATGAACTCCCGCTTCCAGCATCTCTTCCAAATTGATGTTCCAATACTTTCTTGTCATTTCTCCCCACATTTCCTCTTTTTTAGACGAGGTACCTGATGAAATCAAAAATTGTTCCGATGGAACCTTTATACCGGAGATTGCGCGGTGATACACGGCCCAAGCTATGAATTCCTTCCTATTCGTTATTTTTTTGATTAAAAAAAATTAACACATTACATTGTTTTTTTAACAACCAAAAACCGAGTTTAATTAAATGAAAAGGATGAATCCATTCTTAGGAATCAATCAGTAAACCCTGTAAATGATTGTTTTGTAAATGATTGTTCTGATGTATCGGGGAAATTCCTGGGGATGCAAGAATCAAACAATTCTTTGTGGTGGAACAAAATATCTCTCATGCCTCCCTCGAATAGATTCTTATTTTCGATTTCCAAAGAAACATTGCTTAAACGGTGCACTAATCCCTTGAATCCAGTACCAACGGGTATCATACCCCCCAGAACAACATTCTCTTTCAGGCCTTTCAACCAATCGATACGACCTCGTAGAGCGGCTTTTGCTAAAACTCTAGCAGTTTCTTGAAAACTCGCTTCAGATATGAAACTTTGAGTATTCAGAGATGCCCTCGTTATTCCTAATAAGACCGCTCGGTAACAGATCGCTTCTTCCAAAGCGCGCCCCGTTCGTTCCGCCCTCAACAATCCAATTAATTCACCGGGTGAAAAAACATTAGACATTCCATCTTCTGAAACCAACACTTTGGATGTTATTTGACGTACAATAATTTCTATATGCCTATTATGTATCTGCACGCCCTGCGAGCGATAAACCTTTTGAATCTTATTAACCAAAGATATACGACTTTGTGCTATAGTTAGCTCAGCGCCAATCAAGAATCCCCAAGGAATCCCAAGAATTCTTGTTATACGTTCGTTCCAACCTTCAACCCGTTTTTCTAAGTTCATTGATATTGAATCAATCGAACGAACTTCTAACACTTGTTCTACTTTTGGAAGACCTTGCGTTATATCACCCGATCTCGATTTTTCATATATAAATGTAACTAATGTATCTCCTTCGTAAAGGATTTCCCCATAATGGCCATGAACGGTTGCTCCTGGAGTAGCCAAATAGGGCTTTGCAGATCTTATTACTAAAGAGTCAACATCAACAATCAGAACCTGCCCCGATTTTAGATGTGGTCCAGATTTCGATATACATACATTTTCACAAAAAAACTGTCCAAGGTTAATTATTGTCGACGTTTCTTCACAATAATCGTGATGGAGAAAATACCAATTCCAATTGAATGGATTCAAAATCATGTTAATGGATGGGTCGGGGTTATAAATTAGCCCATTTTCATCTATTAAATAATATTTAAGTACTGGGGAAGTCCGTTTTAAATTGTCAAGCAGCGAATGCTTTTTTACCAAGATTTGATTATGAGTTATTAAATAGTAAAATGAAAAAAAATTTGTAATTTTAGGGACAATTCCTAAAGGGCCCAATAAATTACGAA